AGGTCTTTTTTTCTTGTTTTTAGTCCAGCAAAGTAAATGTAAATAGTAAAGAAAAAAACAAGAAAAAAAGAATTATAAAATAATAAGAAGAACTCACATTTGGATTCTATTTTGACTCTATATCATAGGAATGGAAATAGTTCTTCTTATTATTGTTGTTGCTTTAATAACAAGCATTTTTGTTTTCAAATCAGATAAATTTTTTTCTATCTATGATTCATTGGAACAAAAAAGGGCCTGGATAGGTCAGTACCTATCCGGGCCGTGGGAATAAAATAAAAAGGCCCTTTTGAACAAACTCAAAGAAAGATTCTTTTTTTTTTCTATATTTCTATTGGAAATATATTTTTCGAGCCCTTACTTTATGGAATTGGAATTGCTGATAAAAGTTGTATATATCTATATAATAAAAAGAGATAAAAAAATAATAAAGAAAGATAAAGAAAGACTTTTTCAATCTTTACTTTATGTATGGGAGAGATGGCTGAGTGGACTAAAGCGGCGGATTGCTAATCCGTTGTACGAGTTATTCGTACCGAGGGTTCGAATCCCTCTCTTTCCGTTTCCATTGATGAATTGATATTTTATTTATCTTTCGAATTTCTCGAACCCTTTTTCTTTTTTCATAGTTAAAGGTGTGGAATAGATAAAATCCGAAGAAAATTTGAAAATCAAGTAAGGAAAATGCCTTTATTTTTTATTCTTCATTCTTCACGCCCAGGATTACGTCCCGGATCATTAGATAGGAATCCGAAGATGAAGAGAGAAACAAAGAATATCACTACTGTGTAAACGAAGAGTTTGAGAGTAAGCATTACACAATCTCCAAGATCATTTTTTGGGAAAAAGAGAATAGATTTTCCATTTTTATACCACATATCCTATTTTGACTCCTATTTTGACACCAAGACATGAGAAGTAGTTTCTAGAAATGGAAAAGCATTTTCAAAAAATCATTTGTAATTAAGAGTCTTTCATTGCCAAAATTTTCTTTCATACCCACAATTAGATATTGTGGGGGACCCTAATTAATAGTGCCTTTCACTGGAAAAAGGAAAGGGTTAGAATGAGGTGATACAGATTTATTGCGACTATCCGATACTTTGACTTTCAATGTTTTAATTGAGGGTTCATAATCTAAGATTTTTCTAATCTTATCAATTGTTAGAATTTTTTTTCTCGAAGAAATCATGAATTTTTCTAGGGCAGTATTAAATATTTCATCGAAAACTTACAGCGGCTTGCCAAACAAAGGCTAAGAGAAAAAAGAACAGAGGTATGACTGGCATAACATCTACGATTGGATTCAAAAAAGCATAGGCTTCGGGCAATTTGGCGAAGAAAAAATTACTCGAATAAAGGGCAGAATTAAGACAGATACAGATCAAACTAAAGATATTAAGCATAACAAACATTTTGTTCTTGGAGATAATTGAATTTTGATTGAGTTATTGATATGGTATTGATATAAGGGAAAAAAGAATAAAGTAGGGTAGACCAAAAAATCCTTCTTTTTCTTTTAACTCACCCAATCAAGAATACTTCAAGTCTCAAAAGAGAATAGAAGAAATCATACTTTCATAAATATCTTAATTGAATTATATGTAATGATCAATAAATTCAGTTTAATTCTATGTCTATACGTGTCAAAATCCTAGCAACAATCTAATCTATTCCATAAATATTTGGACTGGAATTGACGAACGACTAATAACAATATTAGTGTTTATTAGTGTCGACTAGAAATCTAAATGGGGCGTGGCCAAGTGGTAAGGCAACGGGTTTTGGTCCCGCTATTCGGAGGTTCGAATCCTTCCGTCCCAGAGCATACCAATTATATCAGAATAAAGATTGCTTTAAAAGTCGGAGGGGCCTTTGATTCTATGCCCATCCCCTTCATATTGAAGGTTAGTTACTTAGAAAAACCTTACGTCTCATATCCATTTGCATTCTCAATGATGCATTCTAGATCGAAATCCGAAAGAAAAGCCTCTATATTCCCTATCTATTATTCCCTATCCCTTAAATGAGGTAGCCTAATTATTAATTATCTGTGGATTGTTTTATTAAAAAATAAACAAGAGGGTTTTCTTGGTACTAATGGAATTCAATTAATGGGATTAAGTCTCTTAAGGCTAGGTTAGGGGAAACTCAAATAAAAATAGGAACAAAGACTCGTTTGGCTTTGTACCTAGACAAGATAGTCTAGCATCCCGTAAAAGAGGATCTTTTTTTTTATTTATGATTCATCATCCCATATTATTTGTGAAATAGATCAGTAAATAGATCAGTAGTGGAAGGTATCAATTTCAATATCGGTGTCTGTACAAATCTCATTAACAAACAATCAAGTTACATATGTAACAAATCCATTTTCTTTGAACCTCAGTTTTAGGTATTTCGTCTTTGGCTCTAATGAATTATTGTAAATCTATTATTGTAAATCTATGTAACAATTCAGACGGGGCAATTCATACATTCTATTTACTTTTTACTTTATGGGAAGATTCTTATGGAAAAATTACAGAAAGATTACTGAACCTCAAGTCAAACAAAATATAACAAAATACCTAAAAAATGAGGAAGGAAATTTTGAGATGTATGTATTTGTTATCGTTCTATTTCAGCGACAATGAGGTTTCGATTTTCGTGAAAAAGATTTATGATCTTTAAAATTTTTTAAATTAAAATATTTCACATAGAATATCCATAATTACTTCCAGTAACAATTGTTCAGTCTAAGATACAGAAATCTCCTATTCTTTCGGTTCTTATTTTATCAATCATATGAAAGAATAACGATCTAAATCTTCTTCACGAAAAAAAACGAAGAGAAATTGGATTTGTTTTTGATCTATCTATTTGCTTTAAATCATTGTTGGTTCAGTTCAAAACGAAACATGGATTTATCTCTCTTATTTATAAGGATCAAATGCGGTTTTTTTTATTGTTTGTAAAACTTTATTCAACTCAAATAATGATGTAATGATGTCGAAGTAGTCAATTTTTTCAATTAAATATTTGTAATGATTTATTATTAGATTAGTCTTTCGTACTTGAAGAAGTATTAGATTGATGAATCTATCCTATTGTGTCACTTGAAGATGCAGATTCAAAAATAACTCATTTATTTTATATTTGTATCCTTTTATTTTTATATAAATTTGATTTTTATAAAAATTTTTATAAATATATAAATATAAATGTCTATTATATTATGTATTATAAAATATATAATAATATTATATTTTATCATATCTATAATTATTTTAGAATATTTATAATAATATATATATAATTATAGATATTCTATTATTATACTATTTATATATTATAGATATATTATAGATAAATTATAGATATTAGAATATCTAATTTTATATTTATATGTAATTTTATAGGTATAAAAGATATAAAAATATAAATCATTTTATAGATATATAATCTATCTAGATTATAGATATAAGAAAATCTAATAAAAAATGTTGCATTCATACAATAAAATACGGGATTAAGTTGAATTCTTGATGAGACATCTTCAGAAAAATATCTACACATCCATAAAAAAAAAGAAACAAGTATAGATTACTATGTACCGACTAAAACAATGACTATTCATGGTTCCATAATTGAATCAATTACATACCGGCTCCAAACTAGAGGAATGTTATGGTAAAACTTCGTTTGAAACGATGTGGTAGAAAGCAACGTGCGACTTGAAGGACATGATCAGTTGTGGATTTTTACACCCACCATTTTTTTATATTCAAATTTTATTATATAGTTATATAGGAATGAAGGTGCTCTTGGCTCGACATCGTTTGTTCTGCTCCACTAGAAGAACCCCTCTTTTCTTTTTTTGTTGGGTTGTAATGTAAATAGTACATGATGGAGCTCGAGTAGAAAGTATTGATTCATTTCTCGGGGGCAAGGATCTAGGGTTAGTGCCAATCAAGAAGTTGGAAATACTTTGTAAGTATATCTTCGATATAGACGAAAGGATACAATTCAAGCAAGTTTAAAATCCAAAAAGAAAATTTGTTTGAATTTGTAGAACACTTTCAATCAAAAGTGTATCGTGCGGGAATCAACCGTTCGTATGATTCTTTGATAAAAATAAATCACAAAAAAAAGGTATGTTGCTGCCATTTTGAAAGGATTAAGGATCATCGAAGTAATGTCTAAACCCAATGATTTAAAACAGAAATAAAGGATCCCGGAACAAGGAAACGCCGTTTTCAATTGTCTCAAAAACTAGGATTAGGATCAGAATGACGAATACAATAGATTTTAAACGAGACAAACAAAAAGGGGGTTAGAGACCGCTCAATAAATGAAATGCCTAAGGGTTGTCCTTTGAGCTATTTGAGAGTTATCCAACTTGAGTTATGAGTACGAATGATTTTATATTTTTGGGGAAAGAAGAACAAAAAAAAGGACTTAAATTAAATCATAGTCTAATGAATTTGATGATTTTATAGATCTATTTGCCATTGGAATTCTATACATCGACATAACTTTGAATCATTTTTTCTCGAGCCGTACGAGGAGAAAACTTCTTATACGTTTCTAGGGGGGGGGGGTATTGTTCACCTACATCTATCCCAATGAGCCGTCTATCGAATCGTTGCAATTGATGCTCGATCCCGAAGAGAAGGAAGAGATCTTCGGAAAGTGGGTTTTTATGATCCGATAAAGAATCAAACTTATTCAAATGTTCCTGCTATTCTATATTTCCTTGAAAAAGGAGCTCAACCTACAGGAACTGTTCATGATATTTCAAAGAAAGCGGAGGTTTTTACGGAACTTCGTCTTAATCAAACGAAATTCAAATTCAATCAATGAAATACAAAAAACGAGGGGGGGATGACTCGTATATAGCTTTGTATAACTTTCTCTACTACTGCCCCTTAATCTATCTTATTGATATAAGATGGATAGAAAAAAGATCAAGTGAATAGATGAAGGAATTATATCTAGAAATATAAAATTCTGACATT